GATTTTTGAAAATAAAGAAAAGAACCCTTTTATTCTTCGCGTCCAGGATTACGTCCCGGATCATTAGATAGGAATCCGAAAATGAAGAGAGAAACAAAGAATATTACTACTGTGTAAACAAAGAGTTTGAGAGTAAGCATTACACAATCTCCAAGATCATTTTTTTTTTGGAAAAAGAGAATAGATTCTCCATTTTTATACCATATATCCCATAATTAATTTGAATTTGATTTGACGTCTAAACCCCAAAAAGTTTTTCAAAATCGAAAACAATTTTTCGAATTGTAAACAAATCAGTAAAAAAATGAAGCTAGTATTATCTTATATATTATTATCTTACTTATCCATAATTTTCGTATAATCCACTTGTTGATCTTATGGAGGATCAAAATCCGCTTTTTCAGTTACGAAAAAGAGTTATAATCGGAAAACGAGGCGATATGGATTGTATCGATTCAAAAATTTGAATGTTTTAATCAAGGGTTCATATGGTAAGACTTATCTGATTTTATCAATTATTTAGTATTAAAATATTAGAATCATTTTTCTCGAAAAAATAATTCATTGTTCTAGGACACGATGAAAGAGCTCATCGAAAACTTACAGCAGCTTGCCAAACAAAGGCTAATAGAAAAAAGAGTAAAGGTATGACTGGCATAAAATCTACGATTGGACTCAAAAAAGCGTAAGCCTCCGGTAATTTGGCGAATAAAAAACTACTCGAATAAAGGGCAGAATTAAGACAGATCAAACTAAAGGTATTAAGCATAACAGACATTTTTTTTTTTTATTGCATTTTGATTGAGTTATTGATAGAAAGAAAAAATGAAGAAAAAAGGCCTTCTTTTTTTTTGAACTTACTCACTCAATCAAAAAACCTTCTACTCTCCGTCGAGAATAGAAGAAATTCTACTTTCATAGAATATCTTAATGGAATTCTATGTAATGATCAATAAATTCATTTGAATTCTATACCTACATCTATCAAAATACTAACAACGGAATCGAATCAATTTTTTTAGCTATTTGGACTGGAATTGACGAACAATCAATAACAATATTAGTGTTTATTAGTGTAGAATAGAAATATAAGTGGGGCGTGGCCAAGTGGTAAGGCATCGGGTTTTGGTCCCGCTATTCGGAGGTTCGAATCCTTCCGTCCCAGAGCATATGGAGTTTAAGATTACATTTTTCGGTTTCTACTAACGAAATAATTGGCTTTTTTCGGCTAATGATTTTAACAAAAATGAATCTTTTCTTTTTTCCCATTTCATCAAATGAAAGGAAGAGAAGTATTTAAATGACACACGGATACAAGTGAATTCGTTGGAGATTTAGGCAAGATGGGGTTATAGATTACATACACTGATTTGAATTCCAAAAAAAGAGTGCCCTTAAGCATAAGCATATATACATCCCCAATGTATTTCTAGATAATATAGAAGGAGAAGAAGAGTAGTTATTTTTTTATTTATCCCGCCAAAAAAAGTTGATTTTCCAACCTATCATTTAATTTTGATTTATTTTTTTGATTCTTTATTTATTAAATTAATGGTTGAGCTTAAAAAGAAACGTGGATTTGTATTTCTTAGGGCTATTTCCGTTATTGTAAAAAAAGAAGTATTCCATTACTCAAAATATCTTATAATAACTTAAAATTTATTCCATACCCATGTATTGGCTGTTCTGACTGAACCAATGACTATTCATGATTTCATAATTGAATTAACCGCATACCGGTTCCAAATTTGAGGAATGTTATGGTAAAACTTCGTTTGAAACGATGTGGTAGAAAGCAACGTGCGACTTGAAGGACATGATCTGTTGTGGATTCTTAGTATCCATCATTCTCTAATAAAGGATGCTCTTGACTCGACATCCTTTGTTCTGTTCCACTCGAACCTGCGTTGTATTTTTTGTTGGGGTGGAATGAAACTAGTACATGATGGAGCTCGAGGAATAAAGTATTGAGCTATTTCTCAAGGGAAAAGAGAAGGGTCTAGGGTTAGTGTCAATCAATAAGCCGAACCAACTTCGTAAGTATATCTTTGACAGAAAAATCGAAAGGATAAAAAACAAGTTTCAAATCCCAAAGGAAAATTGTTTAGTGGAATTGCTAAAATCTTTTCGATAATATGATAATTATATATCGTCGGGAATCCGACGTCCGTATGATTCTATTCTTTGAATAGAACGAAATAACAAAAAAGGCATGTTGCTGCCATTTTTGAAAGTATTCATAATCAACGAAGTAATGTCTAAACCCAATGATTCAAAAAAAAAGAGAAAAATTTCCGGAACAAGGAAATACCTTTTTAATTGTTAATTGTCGTAACACTTGGATTTGGATCAGAATTCAAATCGATTCGAAATGAGACAAAATGGTATTTGAGACTGCTCAATAAATGAAATGCAATAAGGATTTTCTTTTGAGCTATTCAACTTGAGTTATGAGTATCCAAATGATTTTTTTTTTAGGAAATAAAGAAATGAAAAGGACTTAATTCTTAGTCTAATTCATTTGATGATTTTATGGGCTTATTTGATCGGGCATTAGAATTTATATATACCTAACTTTGAATCATTTTTCTCGAGCCGTACGAGGAAAAAACCTCCTATACGTTTCCAGGGGGGGGTGTTGTTGATCTAATCTATCCCAATGAGCCGTCTATCGAATCGTTGCAATTGATGTTCGGTGCCGAAGAGAGGGAAGAAATTTGCAGAAAGTGGGTTTTTATGATCCGATAAAAAGTCAAACTTATTTAAATGTTCCTCTTATTCTAGAGTTTCTTGAAAAAGGTGCTCAACCTACAGAAACTGTTTATGATATTTTAAAGAGGGCGGAGATTTTTAAAGAATTTCGACTTAATCAAACGAAGTTCAATCCATAATTAAATAAAAAACAAAGATAATGCGGTTGGAGTTTGGTAGAACTTTTTTTCTTCTTTTTCTATTCTTGTAGATTTCTTATGTAGTGCCAATCCAACACAAAAAGTTTCTTATATAATTAATTAATTTGACTTTTTCAACTTCGATTTCAAAAATTTCTATATCATATATTGAAATTATTAAAATAATATTAAATAAAGAAATTCTATTAAGATTTATATTTTTTTCTATTGACAATAGTATATTGAACACATATAATTGAATTTTGAAGTCAATAGAAATAGAAAAAATGATTTATTTCACTCTTAGGTCTCAAAAATGGATTTTTTATTCAAGGGTGTGTTATATTTTTTGCGGTATAGAATTTGGATCCAAAAAATGGATAATAATATTGGGTCTATAAATAAAATATATTTTCTCTAAGAAATTTTTTGATTCTCATCTGATCTGTTTGCTTTTATGTTTGGGATCGATTCGAAAATTTTGTTTGGATTTCTTGCTAATTCGAAGTTTTGATTCCATTCCATTTTTTTTTTATCTCGATTGTATCTACATAACATATCTATTTCTTTTTGGGGTTGCTAACTCAATGGTAGAGTACTCGGCTTTTAAGTGCGGCTAGAATCTTTTACATATTTGGATGAAGCAAGGAATTCGTCTACATCATTGGTAAAGTTTATAAGACCACGACTGATCCTGAAAGGAAATGAATGGAAAAAAGAGCATGTCGTATCAATATAAAATTCGGAGAATATTTCATTCTTACCAAATCAAATTGATATACAATTCGATTGGAATTATTGCAAGGAAACTAAATGCATTTAAAGTTGGGTCAATTGAATAAACGGATCGAACCTTATGGCTCAAATTCTGAGGAAAGAAAGAACAACGAGTTTATTTTCATAATTTGAATGATTTCCCGGTCTAATTAGATGTTAAAAAAAATTAGTGACTGATGCGGGAAAGGAGTCTCCCACGAGTGGATGCTTTGTTTTTTATAGTGAATCCTAATTATTCGATTATCTATTATACATAAGGGGATAGGGATGAATGTGTAGAAGAAAGAGTATATTGATAAAAATTTTAGTCGAAATTCCAAAATCAAAAGAGCGATTGGGTTTAAAAAATAAAGGATTTCTAACCATCTTATTAGATGCAACAAAAATAGAGAGTCTGCTGATGAATTTAGCCATCCCCGAGGTATCTATTATTTCATAATAAAATATCTTGTTTTGACTGTATCGCACTATGTATCATTTGATAACCCAAGAAACCCGCGATTTTTACTTTTGTTTTCGGTTTCATTTGAAATGGAAAAATTCCAAGGACATATACAACTAGATAAGTCTTGGAAACATCACTTTTTCTATCCACTTATCTTTCAGGAATATATTTATGCATTTGCATATGATCATCGTTTAACTAAATCAATTTTGTTGGAAAATGCGGGTGACAAGAAATACAGTTTACTAATTGTAAAACGTTTAATTATTCGAATGTATCAACAGAATCATTTGATTCTTTCTGCTAATGATTCGAGCCAAAATGATATTTTGGGGTACAAGCACAAAACGAATTTGTATTCGCAAATGATGACAGAAGGGTTTGCTGTCATTGTCGAAATTCCATTTTCCCCGCTATTAATATCCTACCGAGGGGAAAAAGAAGAAAAAGAAATAGTAAAATCTCATAATCTCCAATCTATTCATTCAATATTTCCTTTTTTAGAAGACAAATTCTTCCATTTCAATTATGTGTTAGATATATTGAGCACTTATCCTGCTCATCTAGAAATTTTGGTTCAAACTCTTCGCTACTGGTTGAAAGATGCTTCTTCTTTGCATTTAGTAAGATTTTTTCTTTATGAGTCTCGTAATTTAAATAGTCTTATTACTCCAAAAGAATTCATTTCCTTTTTGAAAAAAAGAAATCAAAGATTATTCTTGTTCCTATATAATTTCCATGTATGCGAATATGAATCCTTTTTTGTTTTTCTCCGTAACCAATCTTCTTATTTACGACCAACTTCTTTTGGAAACCTTATTGAACGAATTCATTTCTACGGAAAACGAAAATATCTAGGAAAAGTTTTGACTAAAGATTTTGGGGTT